AGGTGATTATGGCAAAATGGAGAAGGTGGAAGAAGGTCTTGCAAAAGATGGAGACGAAGAGGATCTTAAGTACACAAGTAAAAGCTTTAGCTGAAAATGTATGTATGTCTGCTCACAAAACACGAAGAGTCATTGATCAGATTCGTGGGCGTTCCTATGAGGAAACACTTATGCTACTGGAACTCATGCCTTATCGAGCATCTTATCCCATTTTTAAATTGGTTTATTCTGCAGCAGCAAATGCTAGTCACAATAAAAGTTTCAACGAAGCTGATTCAGTCATTAGTAAAGCCGAAGTCAATGGGGGTACTATCGTGAAAAGGTTAAAACCTCGGGCTCGAGGACGTAGTTATCCGATAAAAAGACCCACCTGTCATATAATTATTGTAGTGAGGGATAGCTCTAAAAAGAAAACGGATCAGGATATATATTTAGAAACAAAGGATCAATGGAAAGATCCTATAATAGAGAGATATTTGGAGAAAGAGAGATAGAGAGATATTTGGAGAAAGAGAGAGAAGAAAAATATGGGCAAAAAAATAAATCCCCTTGGTTTCCGACTTGGTGGGGAAAACCAAAAGCATAGATCCCTTTGGTTCGCGCAACCAAAAAATTATTCCATAGGTCTCCAGGAAGATGAAAAAATACGAGATTGTATCAAGAATTATGTACAAAAAAATAGGAGAATATCCTCGGGTTTCGAAGGAATTGCACATATAGAGATTCAAAAAAAAATCGATCTGATCCAGGTCATAATCTATATTGGATTTCCAAATTTGTTAATAGAGGGTCGAACACGAGGAATCGAAGAATTACAGATCAATGTACAAAAAGGATTTAATTCTGTGAACCGGAGACTTAACATTGCTATCACAAGAGTTGCAAAACCTTATGGACAACCTAATATTCTTGCAGAATATATAGCTCTACAATTAAAGAATAGAGTTTCCTTTCGAAAGGCAATGAAAAAAGCTATTGAATTAACTGAACAAGCGGATACAAAAGGAATTCAAGTGCAAATTGCAGGACGTATCGACGGAAAAGAAATTGCACGTGTCGAATGGATCAGAGAAGGTAGGGTTCCCCTACAAACCATTCGAGCTAAAATTGATCATTGTTCCTATACAGTTCGAACTATCTATGGGGTATTAGGCATCAAAATTTGGATATTTGTAGACGAGCAATAATGGGCCTTTCCTTGCCATTCTATCCAGTGATAGAACAAAAAACGACAAACTATTCTTTTTCCCTTCAATGAAAAATGAGCAATTCTAATTCTATAGGGTTGAATAAAAATTGGATTGATCATTTGGTAGAATTGCTATGCTTAGTGTGTGACTCGTTGGTTTTTCTTTAGAGTTGGGATTCAAAAAAAAAAAAAAAGGACTGGCCCCTAACTAATAACTATAGAACTTAGAACCAGCTCATTGCTTCGTATTATCGAGATCCAAGGAACCAGTCACTATATGATGTGTCAATCATATAGTTGTAGCAACTGAAATCTTTTTTCCATAAAGGAAAAATCAATATGATTATGGATTGTGAAGCGAAAATAGAGGGATATGGGTAAATGGAAGGGCGAGAGAAAGAGAGAAGGAGAATATCAATGGTATATGATTCCAATATGTATGGTCTATTATGAATCATCTCATAAAAGGCAGTGTAATAAAGCATCAATACTGATTCGTCCATAATTAGATGAATACGGTTCATAGGAAAAATACCAATAATAAAGAGCCTCGAGTCAATAGAGACTGAGGAGATTGACTTGGGAACGAACTTGAATTGAGGAGCTCCATTGCAGAGTTCAGGCCTAGCCATTAATGGAGAAGCTATGGGAACGACGGAACCTGTGACTGCAGAAGATTCTATTGAAAACGAATCCTAATGATTCATTGGGTGGGATGGCGGAACCAACCAGGAACCAATTGATTTATTCTGAGAGGCCATGGGTTGACCCTACGAATGAAACAAATATTGAAAGAGTAAATATTCGCCCGCGAAACCCTTATTGAATTGCAAAAATTTGGCCGATTCGGTAAAGGTCAAGGATTCGTTATAAAAATAAAGCAAAGGCATTATCTTCTATATATAGAAATATACGTCTAGCTATATATACAAGATATACAGATTCCTACGTGACAGATTCAATATCAATAAATCCCATGATTTAGTGTATTATTCAATAAATACATGTGTATCTGTAATATTATTGAATCGTTTCATTCGCGAGGAGCTGGATGAGAAGAAACTCTCATGTCCGGTTCTGTAGTAGAGATGAGGTTGAGAAACAACCATCAACTATAACCCCAAAAGAACCAGATTCCGTAAACAACATAGAGGAAGAATGAAGGGAATATCTTATCGAGGCAATCATATTTGTTTCGGTAGATATGCTCTTCAGGCACTTGAACCCGCTTGGATCACATCTAGACAAATAGAAGCAGGGCGACGAGCAATGACACGATATGCGCGCCGTGGTGGAAAAATATGGGTCCGCATATTTCCCGACAAACCCGTTACAGTAAGACCTACGGAAACCCGTATGGGTTCGGGGAAGGGATCTCCCGAATATTGGGTATCTGTTGTTAAGCCGGGTCGAATACTTTATGAAATGGGCGGAGTATCGGAAACTGTAGCCAGAGCAGCTATTAAAATAGCTGCGTGCAAAATGCCTATACGAACGCAATTCATTATTTCAGGATAGGGATGTGGAACCAAAGGGGTATTTATGATGAAAAAAAAATCGCGGATTTCTTTATTTCTGGACAGACAATATTTCTTTCTTTTTTCCTTCGACCTTTGCATTGAAAGAACAGATTCAAAAAAAAAAATGATATGATTCAACCTCAGACCCATTTGAATGTAGCGGACAACAGCGGGGCTCGAGAATTGATGTGTATTCGAATCATAGGAGCTAGTAATCACCGATATGCTCATATTGGTGACGTTATTGTTGCTGTAATAAAAGAAGCAGTGCCCAATATGCCTCTCGAAAGATCAGAAGTGATCAGAGCTGTAATTGTACGTACATGTAAAGAACTCAGACGTGACAACGGTATGATAATACGATATGATGACAATGCAGCAGTTGTCATTGATCAAGAAGGAAATCCAAAAGGAACTCGGGTTTTTGGAGCGATCGCTCGAGAATTGAGACAGTTGAATTTCACTAAAATAGTCTCATTAGCTCCTGAGGTATTATAAATACTAGTAGATGAGACCATGATATAGTAGGGTATCTGAAATGGATCAATTAGTAGATTGTGTTTCACGCATATACTTTTCATAATTCATAAATAAAGAATCAAAAATTCACATAAAAAAAAAACGGAACATGTTGATTATATCAAAATTAGGAGGCACCAATAATTATAGTTCGTCATGGGTAGGGACACTATTGCCGATATATTAACTTCTATAAGAAATGCCGACATGGATAAAAAAGGAACGGTTCGAATAGCATCTACTAATATGACCGAAAGCGTTGTTAAAATACTTCTACGAGAAGGTTTTATTGAAAACGTTAGGAAACATCGGGAAAACAACAAATATTTCTTGGTTTCAACCCTGCGACATAGAAGAAATAGGAAAGGAACATATAGAAATATTTTAAAGCGTATCAGCCGACCCGGTCTACGAATCTATTCCAACTATCAACGAATTCCTAGGATTTTAGGTGGAATGGGGATTGTAATTCTTTCTACTTCTAGAGGTATAATGACAGATCGAGAAGCTCGACTAGAAGGAATTGGAGGAGAAGTTTTGTGTTATATATGGTGATCCTTCTGGTATCCGAAGTTGATCCGCAACTTCCTATTTGTGAAAAAGGAGAGGAAAGACGGGTTGTTTAATATCACTCCTCCTCCATTAGTTGATACTTCAAGGGGGTTACCTGGAATGAAAGAACAAAAATTGATTCATGAAGGTTTAATTACTGAATCACTTCCCAATGGTATGTTCCGGGTTCGTTTAGATAATGAAGATCTGATTCTAGGTTATGTTTCGGGGAGGATCCGACGAAGTTTTATACGGATACTACCAGGAGATAGAGTAAAAATCGAAGTAAGTCGTTATGATTCAACCAGGGGACGTATAATTTATAGACTTCGCAACAAAGATTCAAACGATTAGGTGTAGGTGGCTTTTTAAACATTCCTTTCGTGGGAATACAATTCGAGGTTCAAAATTTCAAGAGACTTATTTTCTTCCAAGGAGTAGATTCGGAATTAAGGTAAGGAATAACAAATATGAAAATAAGGGCCTCTGTTCGTAAAATTTGTGAAAAATGTCGACTGATCCGTAGGCGGGGACGAATTATAGTAATTTGTTTCAATCCGAGACATAAACAGAGACAAGGGTAATCTTTCTAAAAAGAAAAGGGGATTTTCTAAAGGACAAGGACCCGATGGACAAATAAAGGATCTGTTTTGATATGAAATGGATATATCCGTATATCTCTGACTCATATTTATGAGATGATAAAATATGACAAAACCTATACCAAGAATTGGTTCACGTAGGAATGGGCGTATTGGTTCACGTAAGAGTGGGCGTAGAATACCAAAAGGAGTTATTCATGTTCAAGCGAGTTTCAACAATACCATTGTGACTGTTACAGATGTACTAGGTCAGGTGGTTTCTTGGTCCTCCGCTGGTACTTGTGGATTCAGAGGCACAAGAAGAGGGACACCATTTGCTGCTCAAACCGCAGCAGGAAATGCTATTCGTACAGTAGTGGATCAGGGTATGCAACGAGCAGAAGTCATGATAAAGGGTCCTGGTCTCGGAAGAGATGCAGCATTACGAGCTATTCGTAGAAGTGGTATACTATTAAGTTTCGTACGTGACGTAACCCCTATGCCACATAATGGATGTAGACCTCCTAAAAAAAGACGTGTGTAGAAATAAGAATTGAACGGATTTCAAGAGAAATAAATGATTCAATGATCTGAAAAAAGAATAATAATATTATGGTTCGAGAGGAAGTAGCAGTATCC